CATGAATATATATCTATACGAAAATAAGAGATCTATATATACGAATATATAGAGTCTTATCTATAGAATAATAATGTATAACCATAGTATATAAATAGGTGGTATATCATTTTTTAGTTTTTTAGACAATTCCATTTTTTAATTTTCTTTTTTTTTTTTTTTTCTTGCGATTGGGTATAAACATCCACCTTCTGTTTTAAATTGTATTGGGGTTGCTAACTCAATGGTAGAGTACTCGGCTTTTAAGAGCGACTCTCTTTTTTACACATTTCTATGAAGCAATCGGTTCGTCGATACTATTGGTAGAGCTTGTAAAACCACGACTGATCCAGAAAGGAATGACTGGAAAAAGTAGCATGTCGTATCAATGAAGAATTTTAAAAATATTTCATTCTTATAGGATCCAGCTCAAATTTTTGTTTGAATTTTTGGCTCGTAAAAAAAAAAATTCAGTTGGGTTTCATTAATAAAGGGATAGAACTTGGTGGTTCTAATTCTAATAGGGAAACAAAAAGCATCGAGCTTTCATTTATTTTTTATTTGGATCATTACCCCATCTAATTGTACGTTAAAAAGAGGTTAGTGCTTTATGTGGGAAAAGCTTTTCTGGTGAATGGGTTATTTTTGTTATGAGTCCTAACTATATAGCTATTTTCCATTATCTTTTGGTATTTTGGGGTAGCGATAAATGTGTAAAAGAAAGAGTATATTGATAAAGATATTTTTTCCAAAATCAAAAGAGCGATGAGGTAAAAAAAAAATAAAGGATTCTTAATTAGCTCGTTATCCTAGAACAAAAATTAGGCGAAAAATCGATTAGAGAGAGTCCGTTGATGGGTTTGACTTGTTTTCTAGGTATATATACCTAGAATTCTCTGTTTTGACCATATCGCACTATGTATCATTTGATAATCCAATGAATCTCTGATTCTTTGTTTGACCAAATAGACTTTTTGAATGGAGAAATATCAAGCATATTTAGAACTCCGTAGATCTCGATACCAGGATATCCTATACCCACTTTTTTTTCGGGAATCTATTTATGGACTAGCTTATGGTCATGAGTCCTTTTTTATAGAAAATGTAGATTATAACAATAAATTTAGTTTACTAATTGTAAAACGTTTAAGTACTCGAATGTATCAACAGACTCATTTCATTCTTTTTGCTAACGATTCTAACAAAAAGACTTTTGTGGGTTATAACTCTAATTTTGATTCTCAAATAATATTAGAAGGTTTTGGTGTCGTCGTGGAGATTTTATTTTCTCTACAATTCTTTATCTCTTCCCTAAGGGGATTAGAAAGCATAAAATCTTATCAAAATTTGCAATCAATTCATTGCATTTTTCCCTTTTTCGAAGATAAACTGATATATTTAAATCATAAGTCAGATATACGAATACCCTATCCTATCCATCTGGAAATCTTGGTTCAAATCCTTCGATATTGGATAAAAGATGTCTCTTTCTTTCATTTAATAAGGTTGTTTTTTTATTACTATTATAATAGGAATAGTCTTTTTCCTCCAAAAAAATGGATTTCGACTTTTTTTTCAAAAAGGAATCTAAGAATTTTCTTGTTCCTATATAATTTATATGTATGGGAATATGAATCTATCTTTCTTTTTCTACGTAAAAAATCCTCTCAGTTACAGTTAAAAAATTTTCGCGTTTTTTTTGAGCGTATTTTTTTCTATGAAAAAGTAAAACATCTTGTAGAAGTATCTACTAAGAATTGTTCATATACCTTATCTTTCTTTAAGGATACTTTGATCCATTATGTTAGATATCAAGGAAAATCAATTCTGGTTTTAAAGAATACTCCTATTTTGATAAATAAATGGAAATACTATTTTATATATTTATGGCAATGTCATTTTGATATTTGGGCTGGACCAGGAACGATCTATATAAACCAATTATCTCAGTATTCATTTCACTTTTTAGGCTATTTTTTAAGTATTCCACAAAATATTTCAGTAGTACGAAGTCAAATGTTGCAAAATTCATTTCTAATCAAAATTGTTATAAAAAAACTTGATACAATAGTTCCCATTATTCCTATAATCAGATCATTGGCTAAAACAAAATTTTGTAATGTAATGGGTCATCCCATTAGTAAGCCGATTTGGGCCAATTTCTCTGATTTTTATATTCTTAACCGGTTTTTGCGCATATGCAGAAATTTTTCTCATTATTACAATGGATCCGCAAAAAAAAAGAATTTCTATCAAATAAAATATATACTTCGGTTTTCTTGTATAAAAACTTTGGCTCGTAAGCACAAAAGTACTGTGCGCACTTTTTTGAAAAAATTAAGTTCAGAAAAATTATTGGAAGAATTTTTTACAGAAGAAGATCTTTTTTCTTTGATTTTTCCAAGAACTTCTTTGACTTTGCGGAGGTTTTATAGAGGTCGGATTTGGTATTTGGATATTCTTTTCAGAAACGATTTCGTCAATCATTTATAATTTAAAATAGGTTATCATACTTTTTAAA